TTTCTCGTTCCGTTTGTGGTGAAAGTAAGGGGTCCGATATAAGTACCAGCACGAATGGTAGCACTATAATAGAAAGTTCCAATGATCTGGATGTAACTCAAAAATACAGACATTTGTGGGTTCAATGTGAAAATTGTTATGGATTAAATTATAAGAAAATTTTAAAATCAAAAATGAATCTTTGTGAACAATGTGGATATCATTTGAAAATGAGTAGTTCCGATAGAATCGAACTTTCGATCGATCCGGATAGTTGGGATGCTATGGATGAAGACATGGTTTCTTTGGATCCCATTGAATTTCATTCGGAAGAGGAGCCTTATAAAGATCGTATCGATTCTTATCAACGAAAGACAGGATTAACTGAAGCCGTTCAAACAGGTATAGGCCAATTAAACGGTATTCCCATAGCACTTGGGGTTATGGATTTTCAGTTTATGGGGGGTAGTATGGGATCCGTGGTTGGGGAGAAAATAACCCGTTTGATTGAGTACGCTACTAACAAATTTCTCCCTCTTATTATAGTATGTGCTTCCGGGGGGGCGCGTATGCAAGAGGGAAGTTTGAGTTTAATGCAAATGGCTAAAATATCTTCTGCTTTATATGATTATCAATCAAATAAAAAGTTATTCTATGTACCAATTCTTACATCTCCTACTACAGGGGGGGTAACTGCGAGTTTTGGTATGTTGGGAGATATCATTATTGCCGAACCCAATGCCTATATTGCATTTGCGGGTAAAAGAGTAATTGAACAAACATTGAATAAAACAGTACCTGAAGGTTCACAGGCGGCTGAATATTTATTCCAGAAGGGCTTATTCGATCTAATCGTACCACGTAATCCTTTAAAAAGCGTTCTGAGTGAGTTATTTCAGCTCCACGCTTTCTTTCCTTTGAATCAAAATTCAATAGAGCATTAAGTTCCTTTTTTATTTGTAGCAAACAAGTAGTTAGTTTATCAGAATCCAAGTAAAACGAATATGGATGGGGTTTCTTTGTTGACATAAGATCTAAATTGTAAAAAGAAATCAAAAGTTGTGGATAACTCCTTTTTATCTATATTCTTGATTACTAATTCAGTTAAGAGGCTTCTATCAACAAGAAAAATAGTGAATTCTTATTTTCGTTAAATTCTAGGAAAATAAAAAATTTTTGTTCTACGTCTTACGTATGTATATATAATCCAAATATAGAAACTATAGATATGATATATGCTTTTGTACCTTCTATACTCACTTAGATATATATATATACTTAGATTTATACTAATCTTTATAATATTAATATTTAATATAAATAATAACAGGTACAAATAGTAAATTGAGGTATCCTTTATATGACAACTTTCGACTTTCCCTCTGTGTTGGTGCCTTTAGTAGGCTTAGTATTTCCGGCAATGGCAATGGCTTCTTTATTTCTTCATGTTCAAAAAAATAAGACTGTTTAGATCTGATGGGCCCAACTCTGATCCATTTTTTTTTCAAAACTAAGACTTGTATCATAACGCAGATACCTATTTAGTGTAAGAAAAGAAGGTATAACATGCGGCGCTTCCGTCGAAAAGGGGCTCTTTGGCCTGTAGAAAGATGATATGGGGGTAAAGGAATTCTATCTATTTGAAAAAATCTCAGGATCGCCGGATGGCTGAACTGTAAAATCGGTACATCTATATGTATATTGATGGGATCATACGAAGGGTATTTTTTTTTTTTTTTTTTTAGATCTAACCAATTTGATAAATTACTCTTAAAGGTTCACATCAAACTAGTACTAGTTGATGAGAGTTACTTCGGAAACAAAAAGACTAAAGTCTAGGGTATTCTCTCAATTACAATAAAACGAAACCAGATCAAGTATGAGTTGTCGATCAGAACATATATGGATACAACCTATAAGGGGGTCGCGAAAAACAAGTAATTTCTGCTGGGCCATTATCCTTTTTTTAGGTTCATTAGGATTCTTATTGGTTGGAACTTCCAGTTATCTTGGGAGAAACTTGATATCTTTATTTCCGTCTCAGCAAATCCTTTTTTTTCCACAAGGGATTGTGATGTCTTTCTATGGGATCGCGGGTCTCTTTATTAGCTCCTATTTGTGGTGCACAATTTCGTGGAATGTAGGGGGTGGTTATGATCGATTCGATAGAAAAGAAGGAATGGTGTGTATTTTTCGTTGGGGATTCCCTGGAAAAAATCGTCGCATCTCCCTCCGATTCCTTATAAAGGATATTCAGTCTGTCAGAATAGAAGTTAAAGAGGGTATTTATGCTCGCCGTGTCCTTTATATGGATATCAGAGGCCAGGGGGCCATTCCCTTGACTCGTACTGATGAGAATGTTACTCCACGGGAAATCGAACAAAAAGCTGCCGAATTGGCCTATTTCTTGCGTGTACCGATTGAAGTATTTTGAGAAATGAGGCTGAGAGAGTGAATGCTTTCTCAGCAGTAAGGAAAAACTAAAGAATCCCCCTTTTCTATACCATAACTTAACTGAAGTTTCTTCATAACGCTCATTCTAGTCAAAGAAGACGTATACGTAACGTAACAACCACAAAACAAAACAGTGAATAGATTCATAAGTTCGATACTTTCTAATAGAACTCATGCATGAGAGAAATATTGGATGGCGTAGAGTCAACTAATGAGGTCGGTTCATTAAAAATTCATAGACGAAATGAAAAAATGTCAAAAAAGAAAGCATTCAACCCTCTTTTATATCTTGCATCTATAGTATTTTTGCCCTGGTGGATTTCTCTCTCATTTAATAAAAGTCTGGAATCTTGGGTTACTTATTGGTGGAATACTAGGCAATCTGAAATTTTTTTGAATGATATTCAAGAAAAAAATATTCTCGAAAAATTCATAGAATTGGAGGAAATCTTTCTTTTGGAGGAAATGATCAAGGAATACTCGGAGACACATCTACAAAACCTTCGTATAGGAATCCACAAAGAAACGCTCCAATTAATCAAGATACACAATGAGGATCATATCCATACGATTTTGCACTTCTTGACAAATATAATCTGTTTCGTTATTCTAAGTGGTTATTCAATTTTGGGTAATAAAGAACTTGTTATTCTTAACTCTTGGGCTCAGGAATTCCTATATAACTTAAGTGACACAATAAAGGCTTTTTCGATTCTTTTATTAACAGATTTATGTATCGGATTCCATTCGCCCCATGGTTGGGAACTAATGATTGGCTTTGTCTACAAAGATTTTGGATTTGCTCATAATGATCAAATTATATCTGGTCTTGTTTCTACTTTTCCAGTCATTCTAGATACTCTATTTAAATTTTTGATTTTTCGTTATTTAAATCGTGTTTCTCCGTCACTTGTAGTGATTTATCATTCAATGAATGATTAAAAAAGGATCTACTGATATTAATCCAATTCAATTCTAACGTTTCTTACTTTGTAGTTGTACAGAAGCAAAGCATGTAAAATCATACTTACTCTTTATTTTTCTACCCATCCCAAAGATTTATTCTATATATTAATATTATTTATTCCAGTAAAATTATTCCAGTAAATAGCAGAATTGCGGATAGGGAACTAGGTTAGCGACCTACCAAATTTATTGTAGACATTTTTGGGCTCAATGGTTGGACCATGCAAACTAGAAAGACTTTTTCTTGGATAAAAGAACAAATTACTCGATCCATTTCCGTATCGCTCATGATATATATCATAACTCGGCCATCCATTTCAAGTGCATATCCCATTTTTGCACAGCAGGGTTATGAAAATCCGCGAGAAGCGACTGGTCGTATTGTATGTGCCAATTGCCATTTAGCTAATAAGCCCGTGGATATTGAAGTTCCACAAACGGTACTTCCAGATACTGTATTTGAAGCAGTTGTTCGAATCCCTTATGATATGCAACTAAAACAAGTTCTTGCTAATGGTAAAAAGGGTGCTTTGAATGTAGGGGCTGTTCTTATTTTACCAGAGGGTTTTGAATTAGCTCCTGCTGATCGGATTTCCCCCGAGATAAAAGAAAAGATAGGCAATCTGTCTTTTCAGAGCTATCGCCCCAATAAAAAAAATATTCTTGTGATAGGCCCCGTTCCTGGTCAGAAATATAGTGAAATAACCTTTCCTATCCTTTCCCCGGACCCCGCTACTACGAAGGAGGTTCACTTCTTAAAATATCCTATATATGTAGGCGGAAACAGGGGAAGGGGTCAGATTTATCCCGACGGGAGCAAAAGTAACAATACAGTTTATAATGCTACATCAGCAGGTATAGTAGGTAAAATAATACGAAAAGAAAAAGGGGGTTACGAAATAACCATAGCGGATGCATCGGATGGACGTCAAGTGGTTGATATTATCCCTCCAGGGCCAGAACTTCTTGTTTCAGAAGGCGAATCTATCAAATTGGATCAACCGTTGACGAGTAATCCTAATGTGGGCGGATTTGGTCAGGGAGATGCAGAAATAGTACTTCAAGATCCCTTACGTGTCCAAGGCCTTTTGTTCTTCTTGGCATCTGTTATTTTGGCACAAATCTTTTTGGTTCTTAAAAAGAAACAGTTCGAGAAGGTTCAATTGTCAGAAATGAATTTCTAGACTCGCGGATTTATCGACATTGAGCTCATAACGTAAAAAGAACAAAATTATTTTTGACGACTCTTTATGATAAAAAATGGATATTATGAAAAGCCTTTTGCTTTTTTATACTCATTACTTGTACTGCATTCCTAGTCATAGTATGTAGATTGTGAAGAAGACTTTTTACTTTTTTTGAATCCAAATTGGGGTGGTATGATTATGTTACTATTATCACATTTCAATGTCATAAAATACATTAATAGTGTTTTCTATTCTAATCGAATAAAATTCGACTAGATACTAGACATAAGTAAGCGGGGAATAGAACGGATAAATGCGTGGAACACAAAATTCTAGGGACGATTATTCATCTTCCTAGTATTCGACCCAAGAAAAGGAATTTTCCACATCTCTTTCTTGTGTCGAAAGAAAAAA